AAACGATAATAAATCTCGTCGTTAGTCGTTCTACTAAGTATTCATGTGAAAAGCCTTATCTTAATAGTTAATAGTATTTCTAATAGTATTTAGACTTAAGAGTCTTTATCTTATAGTAAGAGTATAGGTATATTTCTTTTTCTAGTATACTAATATACTCACTTTTCTGACTTATCTTATACTATACTTCACCTAGGCACTTATCATTCATTGGCGGGGGAGAACTTTTATGATAAAGAACGAAAATTCGGATAGAGAAGCAAGAGTTTTAGCTCAACATATATGTATGTCTGTTTTCAAAGCACGAAGAGTAATTGATCAGATTCGCGGACGTTCTTATGAAGAAACACTCATGATATTGGAACTAATGCCTTATAGGGCATCTTATCCAATTTTAAAATTAGTTTATTCTGCAGCAGCAAATGCTAGTCATAATATGGGTTTGAATGAAGCTGATTTATTTATTAGTAAAGCTGAAGTCAATAGAGGTGCTATTGTGAAAAAGTTAAGACCCCGGGCTCGAGGGCGTAGTTATCTGATAAAAAAAACCACTTGTCATATAAAGATCTTTTTAAAAGAAAAATCTAAATCTTAGATTCCTATTTAGAAAAAAATGGATGGAAAAATAATAGAAAAATATGGGACAAAAAATAAATCCACTTGGTTTCAGACTTGGAACAACTCAAAGTCATCATTCTTTTTGGTTCGCAAAACCAAAGAATTTTTCCAAGGGTCTACAAGAAGATGAAAGAATACGGAATTGTATTAAGGACTATGTAAAAAAGAATAAGAAAATATCCTCAGGTTTCGAAGGAATTGCCCATATAGTAATTCAAAAAAGAATAGATTTGATTCAGGTCATAATCTATATTGGATTTCCCAATTTATTAATAGAAGGACGAACACGGGGAGTCGAAGAATTACAGATGAATGTACAAAAAGAATTTCATTCTGTAAACCGGAGACTCAACATTGTTATCACAAGAATTGAAAAGCCTTATGGACAACCTAATATTCTTGCAGAATATATAGCTTTACAATTAAAAAATAGAGTCTCATTTCGAAAGGCAATGAAAAAAGCTATTGAATTAACTGAACAAACGGGTACAAAAGGGATTCAAGTGCAAATTGCAGGGCGTATCGACGGAAAAGAGATTGCACGTGTCGAATGGATCAGAGAAGGCAGGGTTCCCTTACAAACAATTCGCGCTAAAATTGATCACTGTTCCCATACAATTAGAACTATCTATGGAGTCTTAGGCATCAAAATTTGGATATTTGTAAACCAAGAATAAGAAAAGAAAAAAGAAGAAGAATAGACCTTTATTTATTTCGCCATTCTGGTCATCGATAGAAAAAATTTAGAAACTCTTTTCTTCTTTTTCTTTTTTTCTTAATCAAATAAAAACGAACAATTCTAATTCTATAAGGTTGAATAAAAATTTGATTTATCCTTTAATTTAATTTATATTTTAGTATAATTGCTATGCTCAGTGTGTGACTCGTTAGTTTTTTCTTTAGAATTGAGAATTGAGATTTAAAAAAACAGGCTAACCCCACTATAAACTTAGTAACTATCAAAACTAAAGAAACTCAAAACTAATAACCAACTTATTGCTTCGTATTGTCGAGATCCCAAGAAACAGTCACTATATGACTGAATCGATCATATAGTTGTAGCATTGTAGCAACTGAAATTCTTTTCATAAAAAAGAAATCTGATTATGAATTGTGAAAAAAAGGGATGTGGAAAAATGGAAGGATGATAGAAAGAGAGAATAAAGATCTCAATGATATATGATTCCCATATGTATGGTTTATGAAAAATTACCCCATAAAAAAGGCAGTGTTATAAAGCATCAACATCAATAGAAAAGAAAAATACAAAATATACAATTACAATACAATAGAATAAGAAATATACAAATAAAAGATAGAAAGAAGAGAGAAAGAAATATACAAATAAAAGATAGAAAGAAGAGAGAAAATAGAATAAATAAAAGAAAAGAAATGAAATTCAAATAAGAATATAAAGAATAGAAAATAGAGAATAATTTAATCGAGCTTCGGGTTAAGAAAAACTGAGGAGATTTACTCGGAAACAAATAAGAGATTTTGTTGAGAGCTCCATTGCAGAGTTCAAACCTAAACATTCATGGAGAAGCTATGGGAACGATGGAACCTGTGACTACATAGGATTTTCTTGAAAACGAATGAATCCTAATGATTCATTGGGTAGGATGGCGAAATGAACCAATAAAAAATGGATTTCTTCTGAATGGTCATGGATTGATCCTACAAATGAAGGAGGAAAGAGTCAATATTCGCCCGCGAAACCTTTCTTTATTTTTAATCCTTATTTCATTTAAGGATTTCATTTATTGGCGTTATTCAATTTCAATAGAGGTAAAGTAAAATACTTTAGAAATCTTGATAAAAGAAAGAGGCATTATATATAAACAAAAACACCTAGTTATCTAGTTAGTTATATATAAAGTTACCTATGTAACAAATTCAATATAAAAAGAATTAGTATATTCTTTCTTTTCATTTTGATAGAATGAAATACATAAATACATGTGTATATTGAATATTCTTGAATCATTTCATTCGCGAGGAGCTGGATGAGAAGAAACTCTCATGTCCGGCTCTGCAGTAGAGATGGAATTCAGAAACAACCATCAACTATAACCCCAAAAGAACCAGATTTCGTAAACAACATAGAGGTAGAATGAAGGGAATATCTTGCCGAGGCAATCATATTTGTTTTGGCAGATATGCTCTTCAGGCACTTGAACCTGCTTGGATCACAGCTAGACAAATAGAAGCAGGGCGAAGAGCAATGACACGATATGCACGTCGTGGTGGAAAGATATGGGTACGTATATTTCCCGACAAACCTGTTACTGTAAGACCTACAGAAACACGTATGGGTTCGGGCAAGGGATCCCCCGAATATTGGGTATCCGTTGTTAAACCGGGCCGAATACTTTATGAAATGAGTGGAGTATCAGAAACTGTAGCCAAAACTGCTATGGAAATAGCTGCATGCAAAATGCCTATACGAACTCAATTTGTTATTTCAGGATAGGTAAACAAAAGTAAAAGAAGAAGGAAGGAGTATTGAGAATCAAAAAAGACCACAGATTTCTTTATCTCTGGACAGACAATATTTCTTTTTTCCATTATCCCTTGCATTGAAATAAGAGATTAAAATAAAAATGATATGATTCAACCTCAGACCCTTTTGAATGTAGCGGATAACAGCGGAGCTCAAGAATTGATGTGTATTCGAATCATAGGAACCGGCAATCACCGATATGCTCATATTGGCGATGTTATTGTTGCTGTAATCAAAGAAGCAGTGCCCAACATGCCTCTAGAAAGATCAGAAATAATTAGAGCTGTGATTGTACGCACGTGTAAAGAACTCAAACGTGACAACGGCATGATAATACGATATGATGACAATGCAGCGGTTATCATTGATCAAGAAGGAAATCCAAAAGGAACTCGAATTTTTGGTGCGATTGCTCGGGAATTGCGACAGTTGAATTTTACTAAAATAGTTTCATTAGCACCCGAAGTCTTATAGATGAAAATAGGATATATCCTATCTATTCTATATGTAGAAAATAGAAATAGAATATTAAAATATCTGAAATAGACCCGATTAATAGATTGTGTCTCATGCATATATTTGAGATTTAGAATAATCTTTTAGAATTGAATAATTCCAAAAAAAAAAAGATTCAATAAAAAATAAAACAAAAAAGAAACATGTTGATTATATCAAAATGAGGAGGCACCAATAACTATATTTCGTCATGGGTAGGGACATTATTGCCGATATAATAACTTCTATAAGAAATGCTGACATAGATCAAAAGGGAAGAGTTCAAATAGTATCTACTAATATCACTAAAAACATTGTGAAAATACTTTTACGAGAAGGTTTTATTGAGAACGTTCGAAAACATCAAGAAAGCAAAAAAAATTTCTTGGTTTCAACCTTACGACATAGAAAGACTAGGAAAGGGAAGAAAATGATTTTAAAGCGTATAAGCCGACCCGGTCTACGAATCTATTCCAACTATCAACGAATTCCTAAGATTTTAGGTGGAATGGGAATTGTAATTCTTTCTACTTCTCGAGGTATAATGACAGATCGAGAAGCTCGACTAGAAAAAATTGGAGGAGAAATTTTGTGTTATATATGGTGATTCTCCTGGGGTACCCTAATTTTCTCTCGAACTTACTATTTGTAAAATAGAGAGGAGAAGTGAATTATAGAACTCTTCCTCTATTAGTTGATACTTAAAGGGGGTTCCCTGGAATGAAAGAACAAAAATTGATTCATGAGGGTTTAATTACTGAATCACTTCCCAACGGTATGTTCCGAGTTCGGTTAGATAATGAAGATCTAATTCTAGGTTATATTTCAGGGAGAATCCGGCGCAGTTTTATACGTATACTACCCGGAGATAGAGTCAAAATCGAAATGAGTCGTTATGATTCAACCAGGGGACGTATAATTTATAGACTTCGCAAAAAAGATTCGAACGATTAGATCATTCTTTTAAACATCCTTTTCGTAGGGATATAATTCGAAGTTCAAAAATGCAATAAACTGATTCTTGTTTCCAAAAAAATAGATTCAGAATGAAAGTAAGGAATGATAAATATGAAAATAAGGGCTTCTGTTCGTAAAATGTGTGAAAAATGTCGCTTGATTCGTAGGCGGGGGCGAATTATAGTCATTTGTTCCAATCCGAGACATAAACAGAGACAGGGGTAATCCTTCTCAAGTTCTAAATCAAGTACTTTTTCAAACCCATGTACATGTAAAAAGAAAGAAGAAAGGATTCGTTTTCATATGAAATGGATATCCCCCGTATCTTTCTGTAGATTTCTGATTCTTCTTTCTTTTTCTTTTATTCTTATGAATATGATCTAATAAAATATGACAAAACCTATAGCAAAAATTGGTTTACGTAAGAATGCACGTATTGGTTCAAATAAGAATGAACGTAGAATACCAAAAGGAGTTATTCATGTTCAAGCGAGTTTCAACAATACTATTGTAACTGTTACAGACGTACGAGGTCGGGTGGTTTCTTGGGCTTCCGCAGGTACTTCTGGATTCAGAGGCACAAGAAAAGGAACACCCTATGCTGCTCAAGCCGCGGCATTTAATGCTATTCGTACATTAGTTGATCAGGGTATGCAACGAGCAGAAGTTATGATAAAAGGTCCAGGTCTCGGAAGAGATGCGGCATTACGAGCCATTCGTAGAAATGGGATGCTATTAAGTTTCGTACGTGATGTAACACCCATGCCGCATAATGGATGTCGCCCCCCTAAAAAAAGACGTGTGTAGAAATAAGAATTCAAGAGATTCCAAGAGAAATAAATGATTCAATGATCTGATCCAATAATCATAAATAAAAGAAAAATAATAGTATGGTTCGAGAAGAAGTAGCAGGATCCACTCGAACACTAAAGTGGAAATGTGTTGAATCAAGAGTAGACAGCAAGCGTCTTTATTATGGTCGTTTTGTTCTGTCCCCGCTTATGAAAGGTCAAGCTTATACTATAGGTATAGCTATGCGAAGAGCTTTACTTGGAGAAATAGAAGGAACATATATCACACGTGCAAAATCTGAAGATGTGCTGCATGAATATTCTACGATAGCGGGTATTGAAGAATCAGTACATGAGATTTTAATAAATTTGAAAGAGATTGTATTGAGAAGTAATCTCTATGGAGTTAGGGACGCATCCATTTGCGTCAGGGGTCCCAAATACATAACAGCTCAAGATATCATCTCACCACCTTCTGTAGAAATAGTTGACACGACACAGCATATAGCTAACCTGACAGAACCAATTGATTTTTGTATTGAATTACAAATCAAGAGAGATCGCGGATATCGTATGAAATCCACAAATGACTCTCACGATGGAAGTTATCCTATAGATATTGTATCTATGCCTGTTCGAAATGCGAATCATAGTATTCATTCTTATGGGAATGGGAATGAAAAACAAGAGATACTCTTTCTAGAAATATGGACGAATGGAAGTTTAACTCCTAAAGAAGCACTTTATGAAGCTTCTCGTAATTTGATTAATTTATTTATTCCTTTTCTACATGCAGAGGAAGAGGACATGAATTTCAAGGAAAATGAAAACAGATGGAATCTACCCCCTTTTTCCTTTCAAGACAGATTCACTAATCTTAAGAAAAACAAAAAAGGAATTCCATTGACATGTATTTTTATTGACCAATCAGAATTGTCTTCCAGGACCTATAATTGTCTCAAAAGGTCCAATATACATACATTATTGGACCTTTTGAGTCACAGTCAAGAAGATCTTATGAAAATGGAAGATTTTCGCATAGAAGATGTAAAACAGATATTGGGCACTCTGCAGAAGCATTTTGCAATCAATTTACCTAAGAAAAAGTTTTCATTTTAAATCCATTGGACTTTTTTTTTTTTCATTTTTTATTATTTAGAAATAAAAAAGAATAGAATGAGTTTTTAATCTTCGACACGGTCCATATATTTGCAGAATAGATCATAATAAGATAGATGTATCTAGGGAAGATCCAGAAGGGGATCTTCCTTAGATACCTATGTCGTGGTATTTAACGGTTTAATCAATTTGAAAAAGACCTAAAGTTAGGGATTTCTCAATAGGTAAAGTTGCTCCAATACCTAACCAAAGAGCTACTGCGGTACCGATCAAAAAGACTGTTGTAGCTACTGGACGACGAAATGGATTTTGGAATTTATTGACATTCTCCAAAAAAGGTACTGTCAATAATCCTATTGGTACTGAAACCATTAAAAGAACACCCAATAACTTATTGGGTACTGTGCGAAGTATTTGAAATACGGGAAAAAAGTACCATTCGGGTAATATTTCCAACGGAGTTGCAAACGGATCCGCCGGTTCACCGATCATTGACGGCTCTAGAACTGCTAAGCCCACATTACATGCAATAGTGCCTAGAATTACTACTGGAAAAATATATAAAAGATCATTGGGCCATGCAGGTTCTCCATAATAATTATGTCCCATCCCTTTAGCCAATTTAGCTCTTAATACAGGATCATTCAAATCAGGTTTCTTTGTTATTTGGATAGGTGAATTATTGTAGATCCATCCCCCAAAGGAACCGGACATGATAATTTTTTATCATCCGGCTCGAGCAAGAATCAAAAGAATTACAGAAATAGATCCATAGAACATAAATGGGTCCTAGGTCCATAGAATATCTATATTTCTCAAATTCCATATGACTCTATGTAAGAAAAGATTTCTCAAATTCCATTTCCCCGAGTTGCAACGATTCATTGTAAAGAATTCAGTTCTGGCAACAAGGAAATGCTCAATATCCAAGTAGGCTTACAAATTCGATCATGATCAAGTGCTTTTTGGATTGTCTCATTCATGTCTTTTGGTTGGTATTTATCCCCACAACATCTCGATTGTGTTACATACAAAAATACAAAGTTTTTACTTGTTACTAATAAAGTCTAGCCCCTGTGCTTCCTTAGATCCCTTATTTAACTCCGATAGTATCATAGATCAGGGTCGATGCAGAGGAAATGAATGCATCTACATACTATAAAAAACTTACTAAGATTACTATCAAATTAATACGAAATACTAATACTAGCAATTAATTATAAGAAAATTACTAAAAAAAAAGAAAAATTCAACAAAGTGGAATAAATAGAACATTGGATTCCACATCACTTATTCTAGGGATCTTACGGAGCCTGTTCATGCATGACATGATTCGGGTATGATCATAGAAAATATTCTCCTCAAGCGAACCGGTCTATCCTATGCTACATAAAGGGACTTACGTGATGGTTGGATGCGGAGACACATTGGGTTGTGAATTCCAACGTGGCGGATAAAATCATATATCTGCATGGACCAATCAATAGTTCAAGTCACACACTCCCATAATCCATCCTCTTTTAGGAAAATATACTTCAACTATTCGATTCGTATCAAATAAACAATACTTCAGAGTTGAATAGAAGTATCCAAATAATATGCCTTATTTTTAAATAATCCATATTTGTAGCAATGAAAGACTCTTGTTCCTCCCCGATATGATAAATTACAAATATCTATGATCTGCCTTCTCTATAAAGGACCCGAAATACCTTGCTTACGTATCATTGAAAAGTGCATTAACATAAATACGGCAGTAAGAAGAGGCAATACAAAAGTATGTAAACTATAAAAACGAGTCAAAGTGGATTGGCCCACACTAGCACTTCCACGTAATAATTCTACCAAAGGCGATCCTATTATAGGAATAGCTTCAGGCACGCCTGTTACAATTTTTACTGCCCAATAGCCAATTTGGTCCCGAGGTAAGGAATAACCAGTTACGCCAAAAGATGCGGTCAATACAGCCAGAACCACCCCTGTAACCCAAGTTAATTCGCGGGGTTTTTTAAACCCACCCGTAAGATACACACGAAATACGTGCAAGATCATCATTAGAACCATCATACTTGCTGACCATCGATGAACTGATCGAATTAACCAACCAAAGTTGGCCTCAGTCATTATGTATTGAACAGAGGAAAAAGCCTCTGTAACAGTTGGACGATAGTAAAAGGTCATAGCAAAACCTGTAGCTACTTGTACTAAAAAACAAGTAAGTGTAATTCCCCCTAGACAATAAAATATGTTGACATGAGGAGGAACATATTTACTAGTTATATCATCTGCAATCGCTTGAATCTCGAGACGTTCCTCGAACCAATCATATACTTTATTGAGATAGGTAACCCAAGAAAGACTCCCCCTCTGAGAACCGTATATGAGAATTTCATCTCGTACGGCTCAAGCCGAAACACACAAATACTAGTTTCAACGGATATGGAATAGAGAGTTTAAAACTTCTTGTGGCTTAGCCGCTTGACTCGATTTGACCAAAAGATACGAAGTAAGAAAAATCCGGAATCTCTTCTTTGTGATGATAATGCCAAGAAATAAAATCTCAAGTTGGCTCATCCATCTTTCTTTATGTTAATCCTGACAGGCCTCTTGAATCTTCTCTTCCCTATCTTTTTTTTTTGATAGGAATTCTCTTGTTGAGACCCTATGAATCAATTGAAACCTCAGATTCATACTAAAACCACGATGATTTAAGAAAACCAAAGCTAAACTCAAAGGTTTTCTGAGTAAAAACCATTTGATCATCACTTCTTTAATGAATGTAATAACTTAACAAAATCTAGAGAAAGAGATTTCTTTCGGTCAAAAGAAGTATGAAGGAAAAAATTGTTTGATTTATAAAAGACCTATTTCCATTTTTTTAATCCGGTTGCGAGGTCTGAATAATAGGTATGAATCATAGTTCAAACATTTCTTTTCTTGATCTATTCTATATAGTCCGTGCTCCAGAGACTAGAATAAATATCTGACGAGGTAGAATCATCTTGATAGAGATGACAGGTCCATTCTCTGTATTATCAATAGGATCAATTATAACAAGTCACACGCTCATATTCCGGAAATGAAATATCGAAACAAATAAATTTCACGATCGAACTACCAGAATGGTCTATAAATCCAAGTCTTAGGTAATCTTAAGTTGAAGTATTAAGTATCTTAATCATTAAGTAAGTATAAGTAAAATAATCTTTTTTGATTGAAAAACTAAGACTTCATAGTTTTTATGAACTAATTAATTGAAATTCCATCCAGTAAAACAGATGAATTATAAATTTCTAAAATAATAGATAGAAATATTGCAAATAGAGCCATTGCAACTCCCATAAGTGGTGTAGTCCCCCACCCTGGAGCTACTTTTCCATATTCCGAATTCAATGGTTTCAATAAACTCCCTACGCCAGTTCGTCTTGGCCCAGATCTAGAACTACTCTCAACGGTTTTTGTAGCCATAAATCCTCTTTTATCATGGGTTGAAATCTGTTGACTTTGTATACCATTC